TTAGATAGTCCTTTGTGGCTCCGGTGGCGACTAGATCAACGTGTCATTGGTTCAAGAGAAGTTCCCGTCGAAGTTCAATATGAATCTTCGGGCACTTATCATGAGATTTATGAGCACTATCTAATAGTAGGAAGTGTAAAAAAAGAAATTGGCTGTGTATACATTCGAACCACCGTCGGTCATATTTTTTTTTATCGAGAGATAGAAGAAGCCATACAGGGATTTTGCCGGGCCTACTCATATACTATCTAAACTAAGAAATGTTAGAGATATTCATACCTATGGGAATTAAGGTCTCTCCAATTTCACTGGTATCATAATTTCTGAATTTATGCGCAAATAAAAATTTAGGAAAGGAAGTTTTCGAATCACTGACTCAGGTCCATTGTCGAATCCTACTCAGCGGAATATGGGAGTACTTATGGCAGAACGGGTCGATCTGGTCTTTCACAATAAAGTGATAGATAGAACTGCTATGAAACGACTTATTAGCAGATTAATAGATCATTTCGGAATGGCATATACATCACATATCCTGGATCAAATGAAGACTTTGGGTTTCCAGCAAGCCACTGTTACATCTATTTCATTAGGAATAGATGATCTTTTAACAATACCATCTAAGGGATGGTTAGTCCGAGACGCTGAACAACAAAGTTTTTTTTTGGAGAAACACCATCATTATGGGAATGTACATGCGGTAGAAAAATTACGTCAATCTATTGAGATATGGTATGCCACAAGCGAATATTTGAGACAAGAAATGAATCCTAATTTTCGGATGACTGATCCTTCTAATCCAGTCCATCTAATGTCCTTTTCGGGAGCTAGAGGAAATGCATCTCAAGTACATCAATTAGTAGGTATGAGAGGATTAATGTCGGATCCCCAAGGACAAATGATTGATTTACCTATTCAAAGCAATTTGCGTGAAGGACTCTCTTTGACAGAATATATAATTTCCTGCTACGGAGCCCGCAAAGGAGTAGTGGATACTGCTGTACGTACATCAGATGCTGGATATCTCACGCGTAGACTTGTTGAAGTGGTTCAACACATTATTATACGTAGAATAGATTGTGGTACTATCCAAGGTATTTCCGTGAGTCCTCGAAATGAGATGACAGAAATAATTTTTGCCCAAACACTAATTGGTCGTGTATTAGCAGACGATATATATATAGGTCTACGATGTATTGCCACTAGGAATCAAGATATTGGGATTGGGCTTATCAATCAATTCATAACTTTTCGAGCACGACCAATATATATTCGAACCCCCTTTACTTGCAGAAGCACATCTTGGATCTGTCAATTATGTTATGGTCGAAGTCCCACTCATGGTGACCTAGCCGAATTGGGAGAAGCTGTAGGTATTATTGCGGGTCAATCGATTGGGGAACCGGGGACTCAACTAACATTAAGAACTTTTCATACCGGTGGAGTATTCACAGGTGGTACTGCCGAACATGTACGAGCTCCTTCTAATGGAAAAATAAAATTTAATGAGGATTTTGTTCATCCTACGCGTACCCGTCATGGGCATCCTGCTTTTTTATGTTCTATAGATTTATATGTAATTATTGAGAATCGGAGTGTTATCCATAATGTGAATATTCCGCCAAAGAGTTTGATTTTAGTTCAAAATAATCAATATGTAGAATCAGAACAAGTGATTGCTGAGATTCGCGCGGGAACGTCCACTTTTCATTTTAAAGAGAAAGTCCGAAAACATATTTACTCTGAATCAGAGGGAGAAATGCACTGGAGTACGGGTGTCTACCATGCACCCGAATATACATATGGTAATGTTCATCTATTACCAAAAACAAGTCATTTATGGATATTAGCAGGAGGCCCGCGCGGATCCAGTATAATGTCTTTTTCGATCCACAAGGATCAAGATCAAATTAATGCTCATTCTTTTTCTGTCGAAGACAAATATATCTCTGACCTCTCAATGACTAATGATCGAGTAAGACATAAATTGTTGGATACTTCTAGTAAAAAAGATATGGAAATCATTGATTATTCAATATCTAATCGAATTATATCCAATGGTAAGTGGAATTTAATATATCCGTCTATTCTCCAAGAGAATTCAGATTTATTAGCGAAAAGGCGAAAAAATAGATTCATCATCCCATTAAAATATGATCAAGAATGGCAAAAAGAACTAATATCCTGTTTTGGTATTTCAATTGAAATACCCATAAATGGTATTTTACGTAGAAATAGTATTCTTGCTTATTTTGATGATCCACGATACAGAAGAAGCAGTTCAGGAATTACTAAATATGGGACTGCGGAGGTAGATTCAATCATAAAAAAAGAGGATTTGATTGAGTATCGAGGAACAAAAGAATTGAGTCTGAAATACCAAATGAAAGTAGATCGGTTTTTTTTCATTCCCGAAGAAGTGCATATTTTACCTGGATCCTCGTCCATAATGGTCCGGAACAATAGTATCATTAGAGTATATACACGACTTGCTTTAAATAAAAGAAGTCGAATAGGCGGATTAGTTCGAGTGGAAAGAAAAAAAAAAAGTATTGAACTGAGAATCTTTTATGGAGATATTCATTTTCCTGGAGAGACAGATAAGATATCCAGGCACTGCGGCATTTTGATACCGCCAGTAACAGGAAAAAAAAAAAATTCTAAGGAATCAAAAAAATTGAAAGATTGGATCTATGTCCAGCGGATCACACCTACCAAGAAAAAGTATTTTGTTTCGGTTCGGCCCGTAGTCACATATGAAATAGCCAACGGGATAAATTTAGCAACACTTTTTCCTCAGGATCTCTTGCGGGAAAAGAATGATGTCCAACTTCGAATTGTCAATTATATCCTTTATGAATATGGCAAGTCAATTCGAGGAATTTATAACACAAGTATTCAATTAGTTCGGACTTGCTTAGTATTAAATTGGGACCAAAAACAAAATGGTTCCAAAAAAGAGGTTTATGCCTCCTTTGTTGAGGTAAGGACAAATGATCTAATTCGTGATTTCATAAGAATTGAGTTAGTCAAGTCCACTCTTTCATATAGCGGAAAAAGATATAATATAACAGATTCGGGATTGATTCCTATTCCTAATAAGGGGCTAGATCGCGCCAATATCAATCCCTTTCATTCCAAGGCGAAGTTTCAATTACTTATCCAACAGCAAGGAACTATTGGTACGCTGTTGAATCAACATAAGGAATGCCAATCTTTGATAATTTTGTCATCATCCAACTGTTTTCGAATTAGTCCATTCAAGGGTTCGAAATATAACAATGCGATAAAAGAATTGGATCCCCTAATCCCAATTAGGTATTTGTTGGGTCCCTTAGGTACTATTGTACCTAAAATAACGAATTTTTATTTATCTTACCATTTATTAACTCATAATCAAATCTCGTTAAAGAAATATTTACTACTTAACAATTTTAAACAGACTTTTAAAGTACTTCAAGTACTTAAATATTGTTTAATGGATGAAAATAGAAGAATTTATAATCCCAATTCATGCAGTAATATAATTTTGAATCCATTCCATTTAAATTGTTGTTTTCTTCATCACGATTCTGGTGAAGAGACATCCACAATAATTTGCCTTGGGCAATTTATTTGTGAAAATGCATGTTTATTCAAATATGGGCCACACATAAAAAAATCTGGTCAAATTTTAATTGTTCATGTTGACTCCTTAGTTATAAGATCGGCTAAGCCCTATTTGGCTACCCCAGGAGCAACAGTTCATGGTCATTATGGAGAAATCCTTTATGAAGGAAAGACACTAGTTACATTTATATATGAAAAATCAAGATCTGGTGACATAACGCAGGGTCTTCCAAAAGTGGAACAGGTCTTAGAAGTGCGTTCAATTGATTCAATATCGATGAACCTCGAAAAGAGAGTCGAAAGTTGGAACGAACGTATACCAAGAATTCTTGGAATCCCCTGGGGATTCTTGATTGGAGCTGAGTTAACCATAGCCCAGAGTCGTATCTCTTTGGTTAATAAAATTCAAAAGGTTTATCGATCTCAGGGAGTACAGATCCATAATAGACATATAGAGATCATTGTACGTCAAATAACATCAAAAGTGTTGGTTTCAGAAGATGGAATGTCTAATGTTTTTTCACCCGGAGAATTAATCAGATTGTTGCGAGCGGAACGAGCGGGACGTGCTTTAGACGAAGCGATCAATTATCGGGCAATCTTATTGGGAATAACGAGGACATCCCTGAATACTCAAAGTTTCATATCCGAAGCGAGTTTTCAAGAAACCGCTCGAGTTTTAGCAAAAGCCGCTTTACGAGGTCGTATTGATTGGTTGAAAGGACTGAAAGAGAACGTTGTTCTGGGGGGGCTTATTCCTGTTGGTACTGGATTCAAAAAATTAGTACACCATTCAAGGGAAAACAAAAATATTTATTTGGAAATCAAAAGGAAAAATTTATTCGAGTTGGAAATGGGAGATATTTTGTTATACCATAGAGAATTATGTGCTCCAAACAATTTTCATGGGACATCACAACAACCATTTACGCGATTTTCCTAAGAAGAGATTCATTCTTTTTACTTTAACTATTTGGTTAGGTTGGCCCAATTATTTATATTAATTTAGTAATAAAAAAAATAAGTAATTAAAAGAAATTAATGGTTTGGGCTATATATCAAGGGTCAATCCACGGTAGAAGGTTCCGTCGGAACAATTATTTATTTCAGGGTACCTTGTCGCTTAAAAAAAAAAAAAAAAAGAGGAAGTGTGGGGAAATGCGGGGAAAAATGATAAAAAGATATTGGAACATCAATTTAGGAGAAATGATGGAAGCGGGAGTACACTTTGGTCATGGTACTCGAAAATGGAATCCTAGAATGGCCCCTTACATCTCTGCAAAGCGTAAAGGTATTCATATTATAAATCTTACGAGAACTGCTCGTTTTTTATCAGAAGCCTGTGATTTAGTTTTTAATGCAGCAAGTAGTGGAAAAACCTTTTTAATCGTTGGTACCAAAAATAAAGTAGCGGATTTAGTAGCATCAGCTGCAATAGGGGCTCGGTGTCATTATGTTAATAAAAAGTGGCTCGGTGGTATGTTAACGAACTGGTCCACTACGGAAACGAGACTTAATAAGTTTAGGGACTTAAGAGCCGAACAAAAGATGGGGAAACTCAACCATCTTTCCAAAAGAGATGCAGCAATGGTGAAGAGAAAATTATCTACCTTGCAAACATATTTGGGTGGGATCAAATATATGACGGGGTTACCCGATATTGTAATCATCGTTGATCAGCAAGAAGAATATACGGCTCTTCGAGAATGTGTCATTTTAGGGATTCCTACTATTTGTTTAATTGATACAAATTGTGACCCGGATCTCGCAGATATTTCGATTCCAGCTAACGATGATGCTATAGCTTCAATTCGATTCATTCTTAACAAATTAGTATTCGCAATTTGCGAGGGTCGTTATAGCTATATAAGAAATCGTTGATTATGATTAAGAATAATAAAATTAATTAATTGTTTGGGAACTCGATCGATTTATTGGATCGGTTACTATTCTTGAACTTCAAAAAGAGATAGAGATAAAAATAGGGGTATTTATATTATGTTATGTGATTTTTTAGTATCCTAAATTCAATTTGTATTAAAAGATGATTAATGTTGGTGAGTTGAGAAAGAGATGGTTGAATCAAAATAATTTTTTAAGTTCGATTTATATCAGAGGACAATATGAATGCTATACCATGTTCCATTAAAATACTCAATGGGTTATACGATATATCGGGTGTAGAAGTAGGCCAACATTTATATTGGCAAATAGGAGGTTTACAAATCCATGCCCAAGTACTTATCACTTCTTGGGTCGTAATTGCTATCTTATTAGGTTCAGTCATCATAGCAGTTCGGAATCCACAAACAATTCCGACCGACGGTCAGAATTTCTTCGAATATGTCCTTGAATTTATTCGAGACTTGAGTAAAACTCAGATTGGAGAAGAATATGGCCCTTGGGTTCCCTTTATTGGAACTATGTTCCTATTTATTTTTGTTTCTAACTGGTCAGGTGCTCTTTTACCTTGGAAAATTATACAGTTACCTCATGGGGAGTTAGCTGCGCCCACGAATGATATAAATACTACTGTTGCTTTAGCTTTACTCACGTCAGTGGCATATTTTTATGCAGGTCTTACCAAAAAAGGATTGGGGTATTTTGGGAAATACATCCAACCAACTCCAATACTTTTACCAATTAACATCCTAGAAGATTTTACAAAACCTTTATCTCTTAGTTTTCGACTTTTCGGGAATATATTGGCTGATGAATTAGTAGTTGTTGTTCTTGTTTCTTTAGTACCTTCAGTAGTTCCTATCCCCGTTATGTTTCTCGGATTATTTACAAGCGGTATTCAAGCTCTTATTTTTGCAACTTTAGCCGCGGCTTATATAGGTGAATCCATGGAGGGGCATCATTGATTAGCTTTTTAATAGTCTTTTTTCACTTACCCGAAGTCATGCATGATTCCAAATACGCACTTGGTTGGGCAACATAATACATATATATTTGTATCTATATATGTATGGATGACCTAATCTCGTAAGAGGGAAGACAGACGATATTACGGAATTGGAAAAATATGGGTTAGGGGGTCAAGTCAAACTAGATATATGTAATATCTATAAGTTTAACCCTTAGATATGTTTCGAAGAATGATTCTAAAATCCAATTCAATATAAAATAAAATGCAGGTGGTTTACATTATGTAAGAAACAAATGTATATGTGATATTAGATATTTATTAGTTATATAGGGATTATTCCTATGGATTATATATTATATATTTCTATATTTTATTATTTTATTCCTATTTCTTTCCCAGTATATTATTAATATCTATTTTTATATTTATATTATAATATTATTTATTATTACTATTATTGAATGTTGATTCTTTTTTTTTTTTTTTTAACCACACTGCATTTCGTTTAGATGGATTACAATACAATATAAGTCTTTCTCTTTCGTCTGTAATTGTAGATTGAATGAAAAAACAGATGAACGTATGGATATAGAAAGTAAGTAAAGAACGAAGATATTGAATGAAAGAATGGTTCGAAACTAAGAAATGCAATAAGTAGAACTATATGCATATGAGTTTACAAAGATTTGATTATGAGTAGAAACTAAAAAAAAAAGAGATATCGAACTGACGATTCACTAATATTATAATTTCAATTCAGAGTTTTTAATTACTTTGACCCGATAGATCGTAGTGATAAAATAAGTAATAATGCATTGGTTGATTGTATCATTAACCATTTATTTTTTTTGTACGAGGAACTTACTATGAATCCACTGATTTCTGCCGCTTCCGTTATTGCTGCTGGATTGGCCGTAGGGCTTGCTTCCATTGGACCTGGAGTTGGCCAAGGTACTGCTGCGGGCCAAGCTGTAGAAGGTATTGCGAGACAACCAGAAGCGGAAGGTAAAATACGAGGTACTTTATTGCTTAGTCTAGCTTTTATGGAAGCTTTAACAATTTACGGATTGGTCGTGGCATTAGCACTTTTATTTGCAAATCCTTTTGTTTAATTTAATCCTAAAATTAGAAATGTGAAAACGTACGTTATGCACTTTTTTCTTAGTCTTAGTTTATTTTATTAACTTGGACTTGCCGTTTGCTTCTTCTGATTATATCAACACTTTAATCCTAACAATTACTTATGAGACAATACCCCGGGAAGGGTTTATTTGAGGATGAGGAATTCACGGATCCGATCGCTTTCTTCCTTCCCATTCCCACCCTTAGTACAAGGGAAACCCCTTACTAAGAAACGTTTCAACAAACGAAATATTTCGCAATTGGTGTGAGGTCTAAGACCTAACCTAATAAGTATCTTAATCTTTTTATGGAGAACTTAAAAAAATAATAAATTTTCAAGTTCTAAATTACTATTCTAAATTACTAGATGATTTAATCTATTCCCATAAAAAATAAATTAATAAAAAGAAATCGATCAGGGCGAGGCGAGTGAGGTGATACAAAAAGAACTATGTTCTTTGGTAGTCTTATCTATAAGAAAGAGGAGAGTATATGAAAAATATAACCTATTTTTTCGTTTCCTTGGGCTATTGGCCATCTGCCGGAAGTTTCGGATTTAATACCGATATTTTAGCAACAAATCCAATAAATCTAAGTGTGGTGCTTGGTGTATTGATTTTTTTTGGAAAGGGAGTGTGTGCGAGTTGTATATTTCAAGAATAGGTTGCATCCAACCAACTGCACGTTATTATGATTCTTTTTTTTTTTTTTATTAGGATAAGAAATAGGAAAGAAAGGTGCACGATCTCGACGAATTACTTATGAATAAATTAATAAATCATATGTAAGAACCATAGCATTTCGTGATTCATTGGTAAATCTTGATTCTCTATCGACCAATAATGCGAGACCATTAACATGGTTAAAGCTAAACTGTTTGAAGTTCAGGCACAACATGGTACTCTTTCTAACACTACATTAGTAGCAAAATGGTTTCAAAATAAATAGTTGATAATTCATCCGATATAGAACACTCATATTGATAAAATAATTTGAAACCTTTTATTAGAAAAAGGGGCGCTTTGCCCTTTTTACCCAATGCCGAATCGATGACCTATGTATAAAAAGAGGCATTTTTGGATTTAATGAAGATTTTAATAAAAAGGGAAATACAAAATAAAATATAATAATTTTTATTTAATAAAAAACAAATAAATAAACAACTTTGCTGACAATTATGGATTTTTGTCTGGTCGGAAGAGCCCTCCTAATATTCTGTATATCAGTTTCAATATCTTTGAATACGAACAGAAAAGAGAGAGGGTAGGCTCATTATAGTAAAAGATATGGGTGGGAATGCCCATAAAATAAATAATTGAATTGATTGAGCGTGAGAGCCAAATGAATCGAAAGATTCATGTTTGGTTCGGGAAGAGATCATGGGAGTTGGGAAATTAATGGTAAGATAATCTACTTTCATTAAATGATTTATTAGATAATCGAAAACAGAGGATCTTGAGTACTATTCGTAATTCTGAAGAATTACGTAAAGGGACCATTGAGCAGCTTGAAAGAGCCCGGGCTCGCTTACGTAAAGTGGAAATTGAAGCGGATGAGTATCGAATGAATGGATACTCTGATATAGAGCGGGAAAAAGTCAATTTAATTAAGGCTACTAGTGAGAGTTTGGAACGATTAGAAAATTACAAAAATGAAACCCTTCATTTTGAACAACAAAGAGCGATTAATCAGGTTCGACAACGAGTTTTCCAACAAGCCTTACAAAGAGCTCTAGGAACTCTTAATAGTTGTTTGAATAATGAGTTACATTTACTTACCATAAGTGCCAATATTAACACCCTCGGGGCCATGGAAAAAATAACGGATTAGCCTTTCGACTTTTACTTTAGTTTAGAGTTTAGGCATGATTTTTTTCCTTTGCTTCCGAAAAAGAATAAAAAAATACTAATGGCAACCCTTCGAGCCGACGAAATTAGTAATATTATCCGTGAACGTATTGAACAATATAATAGAGAAGTAAAGATTGTAAATACCGGTACCGTACTTCAAGTAGGCGATGGCATTGCTCGTGTTCATGGTCTTGATGAAGTAATGGCAGGTGAATTAGTAGAATTTGAAGAAGGTACAATAGGTATTGCTCTGAATTTGGAATCAAATAATGTTGGTGTTGTATTAATGGGCGATGGTTTGATGATCCAAGAGGGAAGTTCTGTAAAAGCAACAGGAAGAATTGCTCAGATACCTGTGAGTGAGGCTTATTTAGGTCGTGTTATAAATGCTCTGGCTAAACCTATTGATGGGAGAGGTGAAATTTCAGCTTCTGAATCTCGGTTAATTGAATCTCCTGCCCCAGGTATTATTTCAAGACGTTCCGTATATGAGCCTCTTCAAACAGGGCTTATTGCCATTGATGCGATGATCCCTATAGGGCGTGGT